TTTTTTGATTGAAAAAATAAATACTGATTAGTTCTGTCTCAATTTGTATTTTCTTATGTCATTAGGAAAACACAATTTGAGATTCAAATCCCAGAATCGTTCATGAATTCGAAGTAAACAGTCAATGGTTAATGGTTCCAATTTGTCGGCTGAAAATACCCATTTGATTTCTCAATAGAAAAGCGAGAGAATGTTTTTAGCATTGTGTAGTTTCAAATACTATACAATCAATCGAAGGGATGGATCAAATGCAATCAAAAGGGGGTCTTTCTTTTAGGACAAGGATTAAGGAAAACAGGAGTGCAAGTACAATAAAAATTCAGTAATCCGGGAAAATTTTCATCTATTTTGCATCATTTTGGCGGCATGGCCGAGTGGTAAGGCGGGGGACTGCAAATCCTTTTTCCCCAGTTCAAATCTGGGTGTCGCCTGATCAACAAAAAACTCGAAATCTCTTCTGTTTTGCTGATATAACTCGCAGAATTTTTCCCCGGTAGAAGCCGAGGAAACCAACTGTTGATACTTTGTTTGATTCTAAACATGTGGTCTGAAGGTTTTCTAAAAGAAAAGATTGTGAATCCTCTGGTAGAGGGGTTATCAAGACTTCACGATTCCCTTCTATTACTAAGGGAGTGTCTAATGACTGGATCTTGAATCAAATTGTAGAGCCTGATAGGAAATTCAATTACGAGTTTTGGAAAGGGGCGGAAGTTGCTTTATATACGACGGACTCGCGCGAATCTCTGAGTGCTCAGGTATCCATATTAGATTGGATGGATAATTAACTTTTATAGAAAAAGGGTCAAAAAGAAAATTTTTTTTTTCGGCAACCCCTAGTCAAGCCCCCTCTTTCAGAGCGATAATCGGGAAAGGGGGGTACGGATTAGATCAAATGGGGAAATAGAGGTCTGTAATAGATAGTGATTTCTCCCCTTCTGTTTTTACTTACAAAGGTCACCAAAACAAAAAAGGAATAGGGCTTATTATTCTTATTCCTACATGTTCCCATTCCCTTAGGATGTTACTACGTATTTTGCTTGTGTTTAATCTTTCCCGATTCGAAATCAGAATCGATTTATTGGATTCTCAATAGTGTTAGGTCAGAATCCCTTTTTGACTCTGCGCCATTGATTCCACTATTATTAGTGAAGAATAATGGAATAATTCCTTCGTATTTATAGAGATAGGGGACATAATTCACATGGATATAGTAAGTCTCGCTTGGTCTGCTTTAATGGTAGTCTTTACATTTTCCCTTTCACTCGTAGTGTGGGGAAGAAGTGGGCTCTAGAAGTACTACTAATTGAGTTGAGGAATCAAACCGTATCAATTGTTTTATAGATCGTTCTGCAACGCATTTTGAACTATTCAAAAGAATCTGCATTTGGAATCCCATTGGACTCCAATGGAGTAATCTAGGATATGAATCATATCCTTTCAATCAAAGAGATATTTCAGCGATTCCCGCGTTTGTATTTCGAAAAGAAAGGGATTCAGATGATTGGAAATTGATTCCAATCTAAAATTCTTCCGAAATTTTCTATTTCAATCAATGGAATGGGCTCTTACTATGTTTATAGATGGATACTGAGGAAGACCGGACCTTTTTTTTGATTTCTTTCTCTCTTTACTCTTCAAAGAAGAAGTTGTTTTTTTAAGTGTATACGCACTTTCTATGAGAAATGATAGAGAGATAGTGGTTGTCTAACGAAAGACTATGCAATAATAAGATCTTGCCTCGGGCGAGTCACATATTGGACATTTACAGCCTGGTTTCTAATTTTAGAAAGGCGATTTATCCTTTATCGACTTATTTCATATCCTGGTTCGGGCGTTAAATAAAAACCGGTGAGGTTTCCTCTTCCTTATTAGTAAGAGGAAAGGAATTAGAATACTAATAGAAGAATTTTTTCTGATGAATCGTAACAAGATGTAGCAAATTGGGTGTTATGTCAATTCCATAAAATATATGGAATTTGGAATTCATATACACATATATGAAGAGAATATTGTAGATTGATCTATAGAAACTTAAGCCTTTATCTTTATTCTAGATTACAACTTTATAGTCTAAGTTTATAGACTAAGAGATAGATAGTCTGAAATAGATGAATCTTGCTTTCTACCATTCTAGCTATCTCTTAGAATACTGCCGATTATAGTCCGCTCATTTCATTTAAGTTAAGATGTGAAATTGGAATCCTTTTCATTTGACTTCCTCAATTTTTGATAATAACTCAGAAGGAAAGTTTCATTCAAATGAATTTGAAAATTCAATTGAATTAATCATTTTGACTGACTGTTTTTACGTAAATGATTAGTAGAAAAGCGGTAGGAACTAGAATGAATAGTGCAGTAGCAATAAATGCAAGAATATTTACTTCCATAATCTCATCGGTTTTTTTACTTCGCAATAACTCGGGATTTAATCCCCTAGAGATGATAAATCTTTCGTCTGTAAATTCAATGAATGAATTACCTCTCGATGAGGACCAATATC